CATATGATAGATTTAAGTTAAACAATAAATATTTTAGTAAATGTAGACTACATTTCATAAAATGAAAAATAACTTTATTCTTAAGAATAAAATAAATTTATTAGTGCTAATGCAATAAATATCTTGAAATATAAAAAATTTATCTAAATACAATCTCATAGTTAATGTATATATTATCTAAAATATTTATATAAGTGTAGATTCACTAATGTAATATAAAGATATAGAGATGGAGGGAGAGGGGGTATACAATTTTATTAAATGAATTGATTTTTTTTAAGGATTAAAAAGTGATTGATTCTATCACTTTTATTAAAGTTAATTTTTATTAAACATGTAAATTTTATTGAGTTTATACCATTTATTAAATATAAATGATTTTTTTATTATTCAGTTTTTAATATTATTTATTGTTAATATCAATTATAGTAATTGATTTTTATACTAACAAATTTTAGTGCCAGCAGTTGCGGTTATTCTAATAGTATAACTTTAATTTTATCGGTTAGGTATTATTTTTATAAATTTTTATTTTTAAAATATTTTATTAGGTGAAATTTTAAATTATTAATTATGTAATGGTATATTAAATATTAGTTTTATTTAAAAACTAGGATTAGATACCCTATTATTTTAAATTTAATTTATTACCTTGTTATTAATAGTTATTTTCTTAAAAACAAAAGAATTTGGCGGTAATTATTAATTGTTTAGAGGAACCTGTTCTGTAATCGATAAACCACGAGTTATTTTACTTTAATTGTTGCTTATATACCTCTATCATTGAATGTTTTATAAGAATAAATTTTCTATAATTATTTTATACAAAATGTTAGGTCAAGGTTTAGTTTATTAAAGAAGAAATGGGTTACATTAATTTTAATTGTGGTTTTAATTATTTATGTTTTTAAGTAAGTTGGATTTAATTGTAATTTTTTCTTAATTGAAAAAATGAAATTATTATGATTATGCACATATCGCCCGTCATTCTCATATAATTGGGACAAGTCGTAACAAAGTAGGACTACTGGAAAGTGGCCCTGGTTAGTTTCAAGCTAAAGTTTTAGGTAAACTTCATTATTTACATTAATGTAATATCTGTTCGACTCAGATTAGTTTGATTTTAATTAATAATTTATTTTTATTATTATATTTTTAAATAAATAAATATTTATTTTAGTATATTTTAATGAACCAATTTTTATTTATTATAGTTTGTACTGTTAAGGATTTTATTAAAATTTGTATAAGAAATTTTTGTTTAATGTACCTTTTGTATCAGGGTTTATCAAATGAAAATCAATTAATTGATTTTCCCGAAATTTAAAGATTTATAATTTATATGATTTAAAAAATTTCATATTTTTGATTAATATACTTATAGTTGTTATATGCTTTTCAATTTAAATATATCTGGTTTTTTCTTAAATAGATTTAATTTATACCCTATTTTGGTTAATTTAAGTTAAATATTTACTTAAATAGGTTAAATTTTTAAAGGGATAAGCTTTTGAAAACGTTTATAATTCTATTTATTAGAGTTTATTTAGGATTAATATTTTCCTTTTTTATATTTTTATAAAAAAAACTCGGTTATTTTTTGATTTTTTTTAATTTAAAATTTTAGGGAAACATTAAAGTTAATTTTTTTATAAATGGATTATGATAAAATTAGTATAATTAATAATTAAATTTAAGAACTCGGCAATTGTAATTCTCGAATGTTTAATAAAAACATTTCTTTATCTATTATTTATATAAAGTATAACCTGCCCTATGATTTTTAAATGGCCGCGGTATTTGATCGTGCTAAGGTAGCATAATAATTTGTCTTTTAATTGAAGTCTAGTATGAAGGGTTGAACGAGGAATTAACTTTTTTAATTTAATTTTTTTGAATTTTATTTTTTAGTTAAAAAGCTAAAATTCACTTATGGGACGATAAGACCCTATAGAATTTTATTTATATTATTATTTTTTTATTTTGGGTTATTATATTTTAAGTATAATAATATAAATTTGGTTGGGGCGACTATTATATAATTATAACTATAATTTTTATATTTCATTAATATATGATTTATTTGACCCTAAATTTTAGGTTATAAGAATAAATTACCTTAGGGATAACAGCGTAATTTTCTTGAGGAGTTCTTATTTATAAGAAAGATTGCGACCTCGATGTTGGATTAAAATTAAATTGTGGTGCAGAAGCTACAATTTTAAGTCTGTTCGACTTTTAAAATTTTACATGATCTGAGTTAAGACCGGCGTGAGCCAGGTTGGTTTCTATCTATTAATTATAATTAATACTTTAGTACGAAAGGACCAGGTGTTACAAATAAGTTTGTATTGTTTTGGCAGAAAAATGTAATAAATTTAGGATTTATAAATGTAAATTATTTTACAAACAATAATGTTTTTGTTAGTTTATTTATTTTTATTAATCATATTATTAATTTCGGTAGCTTATTTAACTTTATTAGAACGTAAAATTTTAAGTTATATACAATTACGTAAAGGCCCTAATAAAGTTGGTTTTATAGGTTTATTACAACCCTTTTCTGATGGTATTAAATTGTTTTTTAAAGAGCAAGTTAATTTAGTTTTTTTTAATTACTTTATCTATATAATTTCTCCTATTTTTTTATTTTTAATTTCTTTATTTGTATGAAGAATTTACCCTTATATATCTGTAAGAAGTTTTAATTATAGATTTCTTTTCTTTCTTTGTTGCTCTAGTATAGGTGTCTATGGTTTATTGTTAAGAGGTTGATCTTCTAATTCTAATTATTCTTTATTAGGGAGACTTCGCGGGGTTGCTCAGGTTATCTCTTATGAGGTAAGTTTAGTTATAATTATAATTTGTTATATAATTTTTACTTTTAGATTTAATTTGATTAATTTAATAATTTATCAGTATCATATTTGATTCATTTTTTTATCCTTACCTATATTTTTTTGTTGATTAAGAACCTGTTTAGCGGAAGTCAATCGTGCCCCTTTCGATTTTGCTGAGGGTGAATCCGAGTTAGTTTCTGGTTTTAATATTGAGTACGGAGGGGGGGGATTTGCTCTTATTTTTTTAGCTGAATATGGAAATATTATTTTATTAAGTTTTTTAACTAGAATATTTTTTATAGGTTGTGATTTTTATTCTATTTTTTTTTATTTAAAATCTATTTTTATCGCTTTTTGATTTATTTGAGTTCGTTCTACTTTACCTCGTTTCCGTTATGATAAATTAATATATATAACTTGGAAGTTATTTTTACCCCTTTCTTTAAATTATTTTATTTTTTTTATAGGTTTTATTTTTATAATGTTAATAGGTGTTTATTTCATTAATTTTGGTTAAGTTAATGTAAGAGTTCAACTTACATCCTATATTTTCAAAATATAAACTTTAATTAAGTTAATTAACTTAATTAATTATTGATTTTATCTCATACAATAAATATTATAGCATTAATAGGGAAATACATAAAATATATAACAGTTAATATTTGTCCAGTTAAAATATAAGGTTGTTCGGCTGGTCGTGCCCCAATTCATGTTAATAAAATTATAATAGAAACAAATGATCAAAATAATATTTTATTAATTGGGTAAAACCCTAGTCTTTGAAATTTTGGTTTGTTAATTAAAGGAAGGGTTAATAATATTAGGATTGATATAAATATCCCAATTACTCCCCCTAGCTTGTTCGGAATTGATCGTAAGATCGCATATGCAAATAAAAAATATCATTCTGGTTGGATATGTACTGGTGTAACCATTGGATTTGCTGGTGTGAAATTTTCTGGGTCTAATAATATCAGCGGTTCAATAAGGTTAATTATTGAGAATAATAAAATTGTTGTTATTACCCCAATTAAATCCTTTGTAGTAAATCTTGGGTGAAAGTGGGTTTTATCATGATTTCTATTTAACCCTAATGGGTTGTTCGATCCTGGTATGTGAAGAAATAATAAATGTAATATTACTAATATTGCGATTACAAATGGTATAATGAAGTGAAGAGTAAAAAATCGATTAAGTGTGGCGTTTCTTACTGAGAAACCCCCCCACAATCATTTTACAATTGATTCCCCTAAATAAGGAATTGCGGAAACTAAATTTGTGATAACAGTGGCACCTCATATTGATATTTGCCCCCAAGGTAAAACATACCCTAAAAATGCTGTTGCTATTGTAATAATAAAGATAACTACTCCAATATTTCATACTTCTAATAGCTTATACGAACCATAATATACCCCTCGTCCAATATGTAAATATATACAGATAAAGAATAATGATGCTCCGTTTATATGGATATTACGAATTAATCACCCGTAGTTAATATCTCGACAAATATGTATTACTCTATCAAAAGCTAATTCAATATTAGCTGCGTAGTGTATTGATAAAAATAATCCTGTAATAATTTGGATTGCTAAACATATTCCTAATAAAGACCCAAAATTTCATCATAATGAAATTCTTGAAGGTGAGGGTAAATCTACTAGTGAGTTATTTATAATTTTAATCAAAGGATGTTTTTTTCGTAAAGCTTTATTCATTAATTACTTTTTCGTATAGGTCCTTCTGTGGTTCTAACCAAGAATGAAATAATAATTATTATTATAAACAAAAATATAATTATAACAATTGATGGGATAATAAACTTTGTATTAAATAATTTTATTATAATTAATTCTTGGTTTATAATAATTTTTTCTCTGTTTATTTTTTTTATAAATATCAATTCTTCGTTTTTTAATTTACCTAGAACTAATAACGGGGCTAAAATTATTAATATTGATATGGAAATTTTAAATTTTTCATTTGATGCAATTCTTGCTATATATATAAATATGACTAGTAGCCCTCTTACTATAACTAAAATTAATATATAGGAGTATCAAAATGACGAGATTAATATAGATGTGATAATTCTAATCACTATTGTTTGAATAATAAGTATAAGTGCTATACTTAAAGGTGTTACCAATAATATAAAAATGACACTTATTATAATAAATACAGTAATTGTTATACTCATTCAATGAGTATTTTATTTAAAATATTAATTTTGGGGATTAAAGAAAAAGTACATTCACTTTCTTGTTGAGCAATTAAATTATCTATTATTTTTGATTTACAAAATCAACGTTTTTAATCTTAAACTATAATTACTATGTTAATTAATTCTTTAATTATTTCTTATATTTGTGGTTTTACAGTTTTATTTTCCATACGAAGACATTTACTTTTAACTTTAATTGGAATTGAATTTTTAATAATTGTTATTTATATAATTATATTTTATAATTTTATTATTTTTAATTTTGATTTATACTTTATCATGCTATTTTTAATTCTTTTAGTATGCGAAGGTGGTTTAGGTTTAAGAATTTTAGTTACTTTAATTCGTACCCATGGTAATGATATAATTAATTCATTGTATATAATATTATGATAATATCTATTTTTAGTTTAATTTTCTTGGTTCCTATTGTTTTGGTAAATAATTATTATATTTTTATATTTTTTATAATAATTATATTTATAATATTTATGTTTTTTTATAGTTATAACTTTTGTTCCTTATTAAGTTATTCTTTAGGAATAGATTTAATTTCTTGAAGATTTGTTATTTTAAGTATCTGAATTGTTTTTTTAATAATAAATTCTAGTTATTTGAATAAGTTCAACAATAAAAGAAAGGAATTTATTTTTATAAATTTTTTTCTTTTATTGTTTTTACTTCTCAGTTTCAATAGTTCTTCATTATTTATATTTTATATTTTTTTTGAGTCATCTTTAATCCCAACGTTATTTTTGATTTTTGGGTGGGGGTTTCAACCAGAACGCTTGTCGGCTGGTTTTTATTTTATTTTTTATACTTTATTTGCCTCTTTACCTTTATTACTAAGAATTTTTTATTTATGAAATGTTAATGGTACCACTTTTTATTGAATAATTAATTTAAATAGTAATTTTTATTTATTCATTGGTTTTGTTCTTGCTTTTTTGATTAAGATACCTATAGTTATATTTCATTTATGACTCCCAAGGGCTCATGTTGAGGCCCCTGTTTCTGGTTCTATAATTTTGGCTGGTGTTCTTTTAAAGTTAGGTGGTTATGGTTTAATACGTGTTTGTTTATTTTTATATGATTTTATTTGTTCTAATAGTATTTTTATTATTTCTCTAAGATTGTTTGGTGGTATATTTTGTGGTCTAATTTGTTGTGTACAATTTGATATAAAGGTTTTGGTTGCTTATTCTTCTGTTTGTCATATATCTATATCTATTATAGGAATTTTTTCTTTGAGTCATTGGGGTATCTGGGGTTCCTTTATTTTAATATTAGCTCATGGTTTATGTTCTTCTGGTCTTTTTTGTTTGGTAAATATTTGCTATGAACGTTCTGGTAGTCGTAATCTTTTAATGAATAAAGGTTTTATTATTCTTATACCTAGAATATGTTTGTTTTGATTTATTTTATGTTCTAATAATATGGGAAGTCCTTTATCTATGAATTTATTCGGTGAATTAATATTAATTATTGGTTTATTGGGGTGGTCTAGTTCAGTAATATTATATTTGATATTTATATCTTTTTTAGCTTGTGTTTATAGAATCTATTTATTTTCTTTTGTTAATCATGGTTCTTTATCTTATTTTAACAATTACATTAATTCTTGTTTAATACGTGAATATATACTTATTTTTTTTCATTTTTTACCCTTAAATATTTTTTCTTTAAAATTTTCTATATTTATAACTCTTATTTAGATCCAAATAGTTTAATAAGAATATTAATTTGTGGTGTTAAGGGTAGAAGTTCTTCTTTTGGATCATGTATTTTATTTATTCTTTAATATTATTATTTTTTTCTCTTATTTTAATATTTTTTGGTTTTATTTTTATGAATTATAATATTACTTATATAATTGATTGAGAAGTTTTTACTATAAATTCTTCTTCTGTCTCTATAACTTTATATTTTGATTGAATATCTTTATTTTTTTCTAGAGTTGTTCTTATAATTTCTTCAATGGTTGTATTATATAGTAATGATTATATAATACATGATTCTTTTAATATTCGTTTTTTAATTTTAGTTGTTTTGTTTATTTTATCTATAATATTAATAATTTTTTCTTTAAATATGATTAGTATTTTATTGGGTTGAGATGGTTTAGGTCTAGTCTCTTATTGTTTAGTAATTTATTACCAAAATAATAACTCTTATTCATCTGGTATATTAACTATTTTAACTAATCGTGTGGGGGATGTATTTATTCTTATAGGTATTGGTTGAATTTTTAATTTTGGTAGTTTCCATTTTATATATTATTTGGATTTTCATTATCACTGACTTAACCTATTTATTTTATTTATTGTTTTGGCCGCTTTCACTAAAAGAGCCCAGATCCCTTTTTCTTCTTGACTTCCAGCTGCTATAGCAGCTCCCACCCCTGTTTCTTCTTTAGTTCATTCTTCTACTTTGGTTACAGCCGGTGTTTACTTATTGATCCGTTTTGGTAACTTGATTTTTATTAGTGATTATTTAATATATTTTTATATTATTTCTATATTAACTATATTTATATCTGGTTTGGGGGCTAATTTTGAATATGATTTAAAAAAAATTGTCGCTTTTTCTACTTTAAGCCAACTTGGGTTAATAATAAGAATTTTATTTTCTGGTAATTTTGATCTTTCTTATTTTCATCTTTTGAGACATGCTTTTTTTAAATCTTTACTTTTTATATGTTCTGGTCTTATTATCCATAGAATAATGGATAATCAGGATATTCGATTTATGGGTTATATTTTCAATGAAAAACCTTATACTACTTCCTGTTTTTTAATTTCAAACTTTTCTTTATGTGGTTTATTTTTTATATCTGGTTTTTATTCTAAGGATGTTATTGTTGAAAGTTTTATAATTAATACTAATAATTTAATTTGTCTTTTTGTATATTTGATTTCTATTTCTTTAACAGTTTGTTACACTACTCGTTTAATTAATTATATTTTTTTTAAAGGAGTATCTCTTTTTCCTTTTCGTTCCGTTGATGAGGGTTTTAGTTCTTATATTTCTTTAATTATTTTGGTTTTTTTTTCTGTTATTTTTGGGAGTCTTTATACTTGATTGATCTTTGAAACCCCTTTAATATACTTTATGTCTGTTTTTATAAAATTATCTATTTTAGTATTTATATTTTTCGGAATTTTATTTTACTTACTTTTTATATTTTTTAGAATTAAGTTGTTTATATTTAATTTTATAGGAAATATATGATACTTAGGTTTCTTGGGTGGTTCATTTTTAAATTTTAGTTATTATAATATTTCTTTATTTTATAAGTATTTAATTGATGACAGTTGAGGGGAAACCTATATCTCTTCTTATATTTCTTCTTTTCTTTCTTTTTTTAGTTTTAAATTTAATTTTTTAATTTTTAATAATTTAAAATATTATATATTGTCTTTTTTTTTAATACTATTTTATTTTATACTTTATTTAAATAGCTTAAATTTAAAGTTTAATATTGAAGATATTAAGATAAGAATATTCTTTTTAAATAATTTATAAAAGTTAACTTTTATTTTTCATTGAAAATGAAATGTTTTATATAAACTATATAAATCTAAGAGAATAATGGATTTTAACCATTAATAAGGATAGTTAGCAGCTTCCTTATGTGTCACCTTTCTCTTTTAATTGGATAAATTTATCATTTTGTTCATTAACAATGAACTGCCTCTATTTTGGCTTCAATTAAAAGTAAGGAGATATATATTCTCTAATTTTAGGTCGAAACTAAATGTAAAATTTACTTCATTACTTGAGAATAACCTTAAAATTTTGGTAATTTTTAATTGCAAATTAAATGTTATTTTTAACTATAATCTCAATTAATTCATTCTAGTACCCCATTTTTTCATTCGTAATATAACCCTACAATTAGGATTGTAATAAATGTAGTTGTTATTGTAACTCATATAATGATGTTTCTTCTTTTTAGTGTAATGATTATTGGTAATATAATTACTATTTCTACATCGAAAATTAAAAATAGAATCCCAATTAAAAAGAATTGTGTTGAGAAGGGAATGCGAGATGATCTTTTTGGGTCAAATCCACATTCAAATGGTATTATTTTGTTTCGTTCTATAATGGTTTTTTTATTAATAGTTTGATATAATATAATCATAATTATGGATATTATAATTGGTGGAGTTAATATAATTAATATTTTAATTATTATTCTTTCTTATTTAAAGATCTTTTAATTGGAAGTTAAATATATTAATTTATACTAAAAGAATAATTAACTACCCCATCAGTAAATTATGATATATAATATTAGTCATACTACATCTACGAAATGTCAATATCATGAGGCAGCTTCAAGTCCATAATGATGATTTTTAGAAAAGTGGTTTATGTAATGTCGGATTAGACAGATTATTAAGAATGTTGTTCCAATGATTACATGAATCCCATGAAATCCTGTAGATATAAAAAAGCATGAACCATAAATTGAATCTCTAATTGAAAATTTAGATTCAATGTATTCATATCCTTGTAGAATAGTAAATAAAATTCCTAAAATTACAGTTAAATTTAACCCTATTAAAGTTTGCTTGAAATTATTAAAAATAATTCTATGGTGTGCTCATGTTACTGTCATTCCTGATGTTAATAAAATCATAGTATTTAATAATGGAATTTGAGTTGGGTTGAATGTATAAACTCCCTTTGGTGGTCATAGTGCCCCAATTTCCGTTGTTGGTGATAATCTTCTGTGAAAGAATGCTCAAAAGAATGAAATAAAAAATATAATTTCTGATACAATGAATAGTATCATTCTGATTTTTATTCCTTTAATTACTAACGAATTGTGTGATCCTTGGAATGTTGCTTCTCGTGAGATATCTCGTCATCATTGGTATATAGTTATTAGTCTAACAACTATTCCTATATTTATTAAATATGTTTGTTTGTTAATAAATATTAATACTAGCCCTGATATTATTGTTAAGGCTCCGATTGACCCTGTTAAGGGTCATGGTCTATAATTTACTAAATGGTATGGATGGTTGTTATGTGTTCTCATAGTTTACTTCTCTAATGTATAGTGTTATTAATATTATAAATACATATGATTGAATAAAAGCCACTGCTGTTTCAAATATTATTAAGAATATTTGTACTGCTAGAACTGGTATTGAATTAATTCTTATTCTTGTTTCTAATAATGTTATTAGTAAATGTCCTGTAATTATGTTTGCCGTTAAACGTACCGATAGGGATACTGGTCGGATAATATTTCTGATTATTTCAATTATTACTATAAAAGGTATAAGTGCTTCAGGTGTTCCTATTGGTGTTAGGTGAATAAGTATTATTTTTGTTTTATTAATTCATCTAAATATTATAATTGATATTCATATTGGGATGGCTAATGTTATATTTATTGATATATGGCTTGTCGATGTAAAAATATAAGGTAATAACCCTATGGAATTATTTACTAAAATAAATATAAATAGTGATAGTATTATAATAATTATTTCTTTTCTCTTATTATTTAATGTTATTTTTAATTCCTTTAATAACGAACCCAAAATAACATTGTTTGTTGTTTGAATTCGTGAGTTTATTACCCAGAACTTTATTGGGAAGATGTATAAAAACAATATTATTCTTATTCAATTTGTTGATATAGTTGTTGAAGTTGATGGGTCAAATGTTGAAAATAAATTTGTTATCATTTTCAGTTTTTATTTTTCTTTAAAAAATTAATTCTTTTTGTCTTTATTGAGTTACTTTTTTGGAAGTATATTATAATTATTATTATTAATAATATGGTGACGGTTGATATATAAATTATTGTTCATCATATAGGTGCTATTTGTGGAATAGAAAAGTATAACATTATATATTTTTGTCTTGACAAGACAATATTTTTTTTAAATTAACTTTTCCATTAAGAGTGTTCGTTATACACTATTTTTTGGTTTAAGAGACCATTACTTTAACTTTCAGTCACTTAATGAATAATTGTTAATTCATTTAATAAATTTGTTTATTGATGTTGATTCAATCACGATTGGTATAAATCTATGATTTACCCCACAAATTTCAGAACATTGTCCATATAATAGCGTGGGTCGTTTGATATAAATTATTCCCTGGTTAAGTCGTCCAGGAGTTGCATCAATTTTAACTCCTAGACTTTGAATTGTTCATGAATGAATTACATCAGCTGATGTAATTAATAACCGGATAGGTGTTTTTATTGGTAGGATTACTCGATTATCCACATCTAGCAATCGGAATTCATTTTCTATTAATTCATTAGTTGGTTTTATATATGAATCAAATTCAATATTTTTGAAATCTGAATATTCATATGACCAATACCACTGATGTCCAATTGACTTAATTGTTAATAGTGGTTCATTGATTTCATCTATTAAATATAGAATTCGTAATGATGGTATTGCAATAAAGATTAAGATTACAGCTGGTATTACTGTTCAAATTAGTTCAATCTTTTGTCTTTCAAGCAGTGATCGGTTGATTCATTTATTTATTATAGTTGATACTATAATGTATGTTACTATCACAGTAATTATAATTAGAATTATTAAGGTATTATCGTGAAAGAAAATTAATTGTTCTATTAATGGTGAATTAGCTTCTTGTAAGTTTAATTGTGATCATATAGGAATTTCTAATAAAAGATAAATCTTTATTTTTGAATCTTAAATTCACTGCACTATTCTGCCATATTAGAGAAGTTTAATTAGAAATTATTGGTAGTTCTTGATATGAGTGTTCATTTGGTGGGTAGTTTTGTAACCATTCAATGTTTGATCTCATATTTCTATTAAATATAATTGTTCGTCTTATAACTATTCTTTCTCAAATAATAATTAGAAATAAAATGATTCTGATTGTTGAAATTGTTGACCCAATTGATGAAATTACGTTTCATGTAAGAAATGAGTCAGGGAAGTCTGAATAACGTCGCGGTATTCCTCTTAACCCTAAAAAGTGCTGTGGAAAGAATGTTATATTTACCCCTAAGAATATTAAGAAGAATTGCATCTTTAATCATGTAGGGTTTATTGTTAATCCTGTTATTAATGGAAATCAGTTAATAAATCTACCTATAATAGCAAATACAGCTCCTATAGATAACACATAATGAAAGTGTGCAACTACATAATATGTATCATGTAAAATGATATCAATGGATGAATTTGCTAAAATAACCCCAGTTAACCCTCCGATCGTAAATAAGAATACAAATCCTATTGATCATAAGGTTACTGGGTTGAATTTAATTTTGGTTCCATGTATTGTTGCTAATCATCTAAAGATCTTAATCCCTGTTGGTACTGCAATAATTATAGTAGCTGAGGTAAAATAGGCTCGTGTGTCTACATCTATCCCTACTGTGAATATATGATGAGCTCATACAATAAACCCTAATAACCCAATTGATATTATTGCATAAATTATTCCTAGTGACCCAAATGTTTCTGTTTTACCTCTTTCTTTTCTAATTATATGTGAAATTAAACCGAATCCTGGTAGAATCAGAATATAAACTTCTGGGTGCCCAAAGAATCAAAATAAATGTTGGTAAAGAATTGGGTCCCCTCCCCCGGATGGATCAAAGAAAGAGGTATTAAAATTTCGATCTGTTAATAACATTGTAATTGCTCCTGCTAATACAGGTAATGAAAGTAATAATAGTACTGCTGTAATAATAACTGATCAAACAAATAAAGGAGTTTTTTCTATTGATATCCCTACAGGACGTATATTAATTACTGTGGTGATAAAATTAATCGCCCCTAGAATTGATGATACCCCTGCTAAATGAAGTGAAAAGATTGCTATGTCCACTGATGGCCCTATATGTGAAATATTAGTTGATAAAGGAGGGTAAACTGTTCACCCTGTACCTGCTCCTCTTTCCACTAGTCTTCTTATTACTAATAATATTAATGATGGTGGTAATAATCAAAATCTTATATTATTTATTCGGGGGAATGCCATGTCTGGCGCCCCAATTATTAATGGTACCAATCAATTACCAAATCCTCCGATTATAATAGGTATAACTATAAAGAAAATTATTACAAATGCGTGAGCTGTTACAATTACATTATAAATTTGGTCGTTACCAATAAAAGGGCCTGGTTGTCTCAATTCGATTCGAATAATTCATCTTATTGAGGTTCCTAATATCCCTGCTCATATCCCAAAAATAAAATATAATGTTCCAATGTCTTTGTGATTAGTGGAAAATAGTCATTTGATCATGATAAGGTGGCTGAAATAAATAGGCTGTAAATTGTAAATTTATATATAAGTTATATACTTTCTTATCAGGTTTTATATTCAAATGTAATGATTTTAAATTGCAAATTTAAAGGTGTATTTTACTAAAACCTACATAAATATAATGTATATTTAACTTTGAAGGTTAATAGTTTATTTAACTTAAGGTTTTAAATTAATATAATTAATGGTATAAATATATTTATTATAAATAAGGTATATCTATAATTATTGATTTTTTTAATAAAAAATTTAATATTTATTGACGATAATATTATATTTTTATAAGTTAATCGTATATAGAACAATAATGTGATTATTGATGATATTAGTATTATAATTATAACTCTGTATATATTTCTTGTTACTATATATTCTATAGTTATTCATTTTAAAATGAAACCTGGGAGAGGGGGTATACCCCCTAAATTTAGTATTATAACCAATATTATAATTTTATTTACTGTATTCCTGTTATTTCTTAATTGATTAATATAAAATGTTATACTTTTTCTGAATAATACACAAATTGTTGCTGTGATTATTGTATATACAATAAAGTATTTTATCCATCTGTCATTTTTTATTATTATACATATTATAATTCATCTTATATGATTAATCGATGAGAAAGCTATGATTTTATTTAAGGACACTTGATTTACTCCTCTAATTGAACCAATTGTTGCTCTTATAATTATAATTATTGGAATAAGTATGTTTTTTTCTAAAACTTGTATTGTTACAATTAATGGATTAATTTTTTGTACTGTAATCATTACTATAATGGTTATTCATCTTATTTTGTTAAATATTTCTGGTATTCATATATGAAATGGTGGTACTCCTAATTTAATTATCATTCTTAGTGTAATTAACATATTATTAATTGTTATATTAATTAATATGTTTTTAATTAAAACTATGGTTAATAATAAAATTGACCCTAATACTTGAATTATAAAGTATATTATTGTCTTTTCTGATATTTCTTTTCTTTTTACTCTTGAAATAAATGGAATTGTTCTTATTATGTTAATTTCTATTCCTACCCATATTGAAATCCATCTTGTTGATGATATAATTATAATTGTTGATATAATTATTAATATTAAAAATAAAATTTTTTTGTTAAATTTATAAATATAAAAAGGAGGAATACTCCTATATTTAGGGTATGAACCTAATAGCTTATATTTTAGCTTACCTTTTTTATACTTTGGTGTAAGTTGCACTTGAAATTTTGAATTTCACGGATTAGTTAAATTCTAAATAGTATAATAAGAGTATAATAATACATAATTTATTCTATCAAAATAATCCTTTTGTTCAGGCATCTTATT